CGTAATTTCAAGTAATTGATCCGGGTCTCTTTTGAATCCATCTTTTCAGACTATATATATAAATAACTTCCCTTGGTAGGATTCCAGGAAAATCAGGCCTTTTTACTTACATACCAAACCCTTTACCTGTGGAATTGGTGTTTAAACCATTTCTCAACCCTAGGTAGAACGATAATACAAGGAACTACGCGTTCTATGAAACGAGAAGCAAGAAAGAGAAAAAGCTATGAAAGATGCATTTTGGTTCAATCCTCCCTTTATTTCTCTTTCTTTTATCGTCTTGACAAAAAACGGAAAAAGTCTTTGCCGGTGACCACACCCCACTCTCTATTTCAGACATTGGTACGATCTCTTTCTTTATCATTTCGTTCTGGCAATGTTCTTCATCTCAATGATGCTATGTTGGTTCCTAAAGTCAGTCTCTCAAAAAATGGGATCGGTTGGACAACTTTGTGATGATCGCCAAAGCTATGCCATCTTTACTCCGACTTCCTCTGTGTTGTCAAGGATCTACACACGCATAATGTTATAGCTATAGGGTGCCGCCCGTAGCCAACCCATATATGCTTTAGACCTGCATCATTCTCCTCTTCTTTCTTTGTGGCTTCTTCATAACAAAGAGCTTCCTGATCTTTGGCAACTAAGGGCAACTAGAGGTCTTCTTGTTGGTTGTTAGGTCTTCGACTACATTGAACAAACTAGAACGCCTTCAATTGCTTCCTGCATTTGCTAGTTCTTCATTCTCTTCTTGGTTTAGCAGCCAGCTGGCCAAACACGGGCAAGACCTACGAATTCCAATCTTCTTCTTGTTTCAATTCCCTCCGCCCTTTTGCATTCTGATGTATGGGGCCCATCGCCCGTGCCTTCTCTCTCTGGTTATCGCATTCCTTTCTTAGAACTAATTCATAGGGGGTTAGTTCTAAGCTCGTTTATGGATGATGTATTTCGTTATCAAAAAAGAATGAATTAAGCACACAGTGCTTTTCGGCTTTTTTTTGAAAGTGTCATCGGATTCCAGTTTTGCACTAAGATTCAGGGGGGAATATGTCTCATCAGCTTTCTCTCAGTTTACAGCCACTCATGGAATTGATTATCAGTTCTCCTGCCCATATACCTATAAAATGGGGTCGCAGAAAGGAAAGGAAGCATAGACACATATCAGAGATACGGCTCTTGCTCTGATGTTTGACAGCCGTGTCCCCCCCTATGACGTAAGGTAAGTGGCCCTATGTTAGTTGGGGGCCTTTTCCATCCTTTTCCACCTTATTATGCTTTCTCATCAACCGCCTTCCTCTGTGCTTGGCAATATTACTCGAGATCAGTGTCTGTTTGGATCGCCACCGGATTATGAAAGTCTTATACTTCTTTTTTATGCTATACTCATATACCTGCCCAGCTACGTCAGAAGCTTGCACCTCGTGCAAACTTCTGTTTCTTAAAGGGGCATGTCCCCCTTCATTAATTGAGACTTTGACTCTCTCCTCGTTCTATCAAATGTGTCTTTTTGGGTTACTCTCGTCTTCAAAAGGGGTCTCGTTCTCCTGAGCTTCGTCGCTTCTTTACGAGTGCCGACGTTACCTTTTTTGAAGATACACCCTACTTTCCAGTCTCTCCTGTTACCGCGTCTTAAGTCCCTCTCACATTACCACTTCCGGTCCCTACTTTCCCTATATCTGCACCTTCACCATCTTCTGCAGGTATTGATCCGGCTTCTCGTCTCGACCGCCCCGATCTACAGGTGTATCAGCGCAGGACCTCCGCTTCCACTATTCCACAGGTTGAGCAGGCTCCTGTTCCCTCTACTACAGCTCCAGTGGACTCGTCTCCTGTGCCGGTGGCCCCTACAGTCCCGGATCCACCCTCTGACTTAGATATGCCCATCGCACTCCGTAAAGGTACTCGTACATGCACAGCTCATCCCATTCAAAATTTGTTTTCTTATCGCCATTTATCTCCCAGTTATACTGCCTTTGTTACTTCGCTATCCTCTGTGTCTATTCCTAAGTCTTTGGCAGAGGCATTATCACATCCAGGATGGCGGGCAGCTATGGCTGAGGAGATGTCTGCTCTTCATGCCAATGGTACTTGGGAGCTTGTGCATCTTCCACGTGGTAAGACGACCGTTGGCTGTCGATGGGTGTATACGATAAAGTTTCGGCCTGATGGTTCTGTTGATAGGCTGAAAGCTCGGCTGGTTGCTAAGGGTTATACTCAGGTTTATGGTGTTTACTACTCTGACACCTTTTCCCCGGTTGCCAAGATTACTTCAGTCCGGTTACTTATTGCTTTAGCAGCTATATCTCATTGGCCCTTGCATCAGCTTGACATAAAAAATGCATTCCTGCATGGTGATCTCGAAGAGGAGGTTTATATGGAGCAACCTCCAGGGTTTGTTGCTCAGGGGGAGTCAGGTTGTGTATGCAAACTTCGGAAGTCGTTGTATGGCCTCAAACAGTCTCCTAAAAGACTTTACTGAGCCCAACCAACCCCCTTAACTAATAGATGCTAGTTGGCGAGGCCATCTGCTAAACCCAGCCTAAGTCTAATAAATATAAGGGGGTTTGGCTCCGGACTCCAACTCGATCGAAGGGAGAGGAACTCTCAGGCAAAAACAGTTACTCCTCAATCAGACCGGGCGACAGACGATAAATGCTTTATGGAAAGAATCATGTTTACAAGCTCGAGGGGCTAAGCGAACTACCTTTTTTATATTTTATATTGAATAATAAGAAGTGAATATGAGAGAAAAGCTCTTCTTTCACACTATGGGAGCTGGCCATACCCTGAAGCCTAGCCTCAATAAGAGTGTGTTACAGGTACGTAGTCGCTATAGCGAAACTCTTTCTAATTAAGAGTTTTAGGTTTAGGCCCGGCTCTTGATCCACTATACTATTATCGTAGTAGAAAGATGAGTTCTATATCTTTACTGCTAGTTCGATGTAGTGATCTGTCTATCTCTGCCGCGCATCGAGAGAGGAAAGCTACTACATCTTCTGTTCTCAACGACAGCCTTCCCGTTCATAACCTGAAAGTGGACATCCCGGACTTCCAGTTCTTTGAGATCGGTACTTCTGAGAATGTGGGAAATCCGTAGCCTTATGTAACTCCATTATTCTAAGGTAGACTCCATTCGGATAACAGGTCATTAGCCCAAGGGAAGTGGGACCAGGTTCCGCACAGTTTTCGATTTCTTATTTTCTCACCCTCTAAAATAAAAGCAAAGAAGACGGTTGGGTGACTAAGACCTGATCTTTCTCTTCCTAGCTACCCACTTTCTTTTTTTCTTAGTAGAGTGCCTGCTTCCGCTCACTAAGATAAGACTAGTTAGCCGCTCTTCAAGTCCAGCCCTTTCCAGAGCTTCTCTTACTTACTCAATTCCATCTGGATGCCGCATAAAGAGAGAACTTTCTGGCAAGCTGCTCGACACAAAGAAAATAGATGAGATCTCCTCTCGCATATCGGTTGTGTGAATTCTAAATAAAGAAGGAGCTGCTTAAGCATATCTGTTGTCCAGATGGGCTGTCGGTCGGCCTTGACTCCATTTCTTTGCAGGCCCCTTGTCCCTCTCTCTGGCTAAGACAGTTACCTGGGGGAAGAGGTTTAATATCCCTTTAACCTGAGAGTGGCTCAAAGCCTTTTCAGACGGGAGGGCATCATCTAGGTTGGAAGTATCCATGAATTCTTAGAGCTGTTGGAGAGCTTTAGAGCTCAAGGTTCGTAAAAGTCTTCTGGTCTTCCATCGGGACTAGTTCCGGGCAGGAGGGCGTCAGAGGCCGAGAAAAGGAGAAGAGATCTATCCGCGGGGGAAGTTTGACTGCTAGAGCACCAGCACCCTAGTCAGACACGGATTCAGTTCCAAGTTCTCCTCCTAGTCCTTCTGTTAGTGAAGCAGTAGGCAGAAAAAAGTTGCGTCAGGGGGAAAGTTTTTTGGGAACCTATTTTCTAGCATCAGGAATGACGAACTAAGGGATGTTACACCAGAGATAGAGACTATAGTAGCTATAGGAAGGGCATCTCCTCCTGTGAATGAAAAACTTCTTTCAAGAAGATTGAACAGAAAGTTCGTAAGGTGAAGATGAGGAGTTAGCTTCCAAATCTGGTAATATCTTGAGTTTTCAAATTGAAAAGAACTCTGGCCCTGAAGAAAGATTTTTTTCTGCTGGCGGTACAAAAAGTTACCTCCAATAAAGGAAGTGGAACTAAAGGGTCTGACAATAGTTTGATTATCAGCGATCGAGATAAATGATAAACAGTCGAATGGATGAAGAATGCAATTCAGAATCCTAAAAAAAATCTTACAACGCTAAACCTATCAGGTAATCGATTTAAAAACCTGATCCCCAAAGCAAACGGTAAACAAAGACCTCTGGGTATTCCTACCCTGCAGGATAGATGTCTACAGGGATTGTGAAATCTAATAAAGTCCCTCGCCACAGCAACTTTAACAATTTCTCAATGCCTTCCACCCATGACTACTAAGTACCTATACTAAGTTCATATCCTATAAAACCGGACACGGGATAGGAAAATCAGCCTCGAGGCTAACTGCTCCTTTTTAAGCTCAGGGAAGAAGACCTAGCCCAGCTTTATTTCCGAGCCATCAATAACTGCCAGATTATCAACGGATCCGGCTACCCTTTCAAGAGGTCTAGCTTTTCTTTCACACCCGCTTTCGACCGTCCAATTCTTCTTCTAGTCATGGTCACCATTTTGTTATCGCCGCTACAGACTACTTCACCAAGTGGGTTGAAGCAATACCAATGGCCTTAACCGATTGGAAAGGCGTGGCATGCTTAATCTACACTCATCTTCTTTATTGAATAGGTCTTCCTAAGTCTATATAGTCTTAGATAACGGTACCCGAACCGGTTGCATATATTCCCCTGGAGTTTAGGATTACTCATTATTTTAGCACCAAGCTGAGGCTAAAAATAAGACCACGCTTAGTCTTAGTATCCAAGGATTGACCTTAAATACAAGAACAAACACTCTTTTTTTACTATGGTCTTATGTCGAAAGAAGAGAGCTGACCCTAAACAGAGAGAGGTTAACTAATACGCTCGACCATAGGGAGAGGAGAGGAGCAGAGCTTGTGAACAAAGAAAGCAGATCACAGAGCTAGCTTTAGCCGAGAAAAAGGCGAGTTAAGGACGCAGAAAGAAAGGAGGCTGCTGAGCAAGAAGCAAAAATGGCTGCATACGAGTAAGCCCACTTTGGTCGCTGTTCGAAATAGTATACGGGTTGAGGAATTCCCATCTTTTCTTTTCTAGCTGATATTGTAATGCATGACATGGATCAATAAAATATTCGCCTTTCCCCTTCATGGAAAATCCAATTTTCTAAGGCATGATTACGACTACGTGAATGCATGATTAATAGATACCTAATTTCAGCAAATAAACCATCATGGAAATCACAAGGAAAATAATGCTTTAAAAAAGAACACTAGATATCAAACACCCGACTCCATGGAAACCATCCTACTTGTAAACAAGGCAGAAGTTTGAGAGGCTAAGACAAAGCCCCCTCCATGATTGAAAAGAAAAGGTTGAGTTTGCACCAAAAGCCTTCTCATAGGAGAAACTGTTGGAACGCATTACAATAGGTCCGAAGTCATATCTAGTCAAAATTGAGTGATTTGCTTTAGGGATCGAAAAATTCAGCTTCTCACAATCCCAGGGGAAGGATGTCTTAACCATACGGGTCAGAGTCGCCGTCTTGGTCTAAGCGCTCAACCGCCTTCCTGTGCGGTACTACACCCACCACCGCCCTTGGAGGCATATAAGACAGACTACGCGCTAACAGCTTGAGCAAGAAGGCCTAGCTTTTTATGGTAGCTGACGCTAGAATCTTTTTATATTAGATATGAGAAACCTGATCCCTTTCGAGTCTTTCATTCCCCGCTTTCTGTCCATGTCTGGTCACTTAAAACGCTTTCTTCTCTTATTTCTTCAATTTCTAGTTAGAAAAAGTTCCAGCGTAAAAAGACTATACTAGCAGCGCTTATTCCAAGAAGAAGGGATATTGCTGCGCTTACTGATTCAATCACAGCTGATACGCATTCAATTGCAAACAGAACACTGGTTAATTGAACAGTTAGCAAATCCGTACCCCTAGCGGCCTATTCTCTAGTAGCTGATTCTAGACCGACCAGCCGATTCAATTGCAGCTACTTCGAAAAAACAGCCTATTATGGCTATGTAAAGGGACCGGCTTCCCGGAAAGGTTAATGCCCTAGGATTGGACTCATCCCCAGTTTCCACAGATGGAGGGGCGAACTCCTCAACAAAAGAGGTGGCATCTACTTCTACTTACTTTGGATACTCACTCAGGCCTTTCAAGTCAGGGCAAATACTGAAACGAGTTTGAGCGGATCATCCAGGTCTTCCTTCTTGGCCTTGGAAGTTCCAGGGTCTATCTTTCTAGTAAGGCTGGACGTAATATCCACTTCCCCTTGTGGAGTGAAGTGGGATGGATGTTCAAGGTACAAATCAAAGTGAACCGTAGGATCTCGTCTTACTTACCACACACCTGACGTCCGTCAAAGCTCAAAAATCCTCCTGCCCCGGCTACTAGACCAGCTCTGTCTCCATTAGTTCTAGTTTCAGTGCCAGCAACGTAGCCATCTCATTCAAAAATCCAGCTACGTTTAAGTCACCATCTACATCAGTGCCAGAGAGAGCTCCGGCTTCTTACAAAGCTACTGATACCGCACAAGGAAAAAATTCCGTCACATCCGCTGGGTTTAGCAATCTCTGTTATTGGACAAAAATATGGCTATGTCCCTTCCTCTGGATATGAAAACTAGTAGTCTTGCTGTGTAGATCGGTTCCACTTACGTCTGGGGAGAGTGAAGAGCCTTCTGCCGTCTTCCTTCTAGCAGTATTCCTTTAAGCCTTATCCATCCCAGGAGATGCAGATGATGGAAATGGAGCTAGAGAAGATATAGGAGAGCGCGATGGAATAGCTTTCTATGGGGAAGGTGATGTCTTATAAGGACTAGCCCTCTAGCCTTCTTGCCTTCTAGGAGATGATAAAGCAGTCTTAGTCCCATCATCACCCAACGTTCGACTTTCTGCTCTGTCAGCAGCATCGGATACAGCAACTGGAAGCGAACCTCTCAGTAAGCCTTGAAGAGCGAATTGTCTTAGGACGACTTGCTTCCTTCTTGCTTCTTCCTTCTAGTAAGATTCTGTCTTTCCTTCTTTCTTTAGGGACCTCAAGTGCTACCTATTTATCGGTTATCTTTTGATTCATTCCTTCCTTCAGGCCTGGTTTTGAAGAAATCGAATAAGGGATAAGACTGTGACTTAGCGTCAAGGCCAATAGCCGTACCAGAAAGCTGTCCCCGGAACAACCAGACCCACCACCACTCACTGCATTGGTCCCAAACTTCTTTTTTGATTCAGGGAGCATTTCCTGGTCCACACCTTGGAATTTGAGACTGGATATCTTAGTAAATTGAAGAAGTGCTGGGCTCCTTGAAGTTCGATTCATTTTCACGGGAAAACGGAGTTCAACCTCAATACCGAAAGTAATGGTATAGGAAGAATCCGAGGATGAGAATGAGGAAGTAGAGAGCAACCAATCTTCTTGTAGTGGAGTTGAGACCTCTTCTTTATATCTTTCTTGATCCTCGATTTCTCTTTCAGCCAAGGGTCTTCGAATAGGAGAAGAAAGGCGGAGGTGCCTTCCTGTCAAAGCATAGTTCTTATCCTTCTGGTAGCCAATCAGAATGAACCCAGAGCTATCAGTGACATCAGCCTTGATGGATAAATGAGCCTTGCTTTACTGACCTCTTACGAGAACTATACTCGTTATATATGCGGTGATTCTAATCCTTCTTGGGAAGCTCATGTGAAGCAGTGGGATAACTTCCAGCGCCAGATTCGGCAAAAATCCTTGAATTTGAGTTTCCTCCCGTATTGGTCTGCTCTACTGCAGCTTGTATCATTGCCTCAATCTCCATCTTTCCGAGAGGCTTCTCCATGGGGACCACTGAGCGATCATAGTATAACTCTTCAATAGGAGATTCATAAGCGAATCGCTTTCGAGGCCTCTCGGATTGCCCATTCATGAAATAAGGTGCAGGAGTTCTTTGCATCCGTAGAGGAGGCTCATCCATGATTGGGAATCGGAATGTGGGTACTTGACTGGATGCCCCTCCATTGATCTTGGCTTGCTTCATTGCATTCATGAATTCTTTGTTTGATTCTTCGGGCTTCTTCCGATCCGCTTGACATCATTTCCCTCTACTCAAAGTATTCCGAAGTATGTTCCTCCTTTCGTGGTTCTTCAGGTGCTGCATTATTAACCGAGCTCGGGGGCAATGCGTCTTTCCCATTGATCACCATGACTTGTCCTATCGCTTCGGAGATTTTGATCTCATCCCCTCTTAGTTTTGAGTAGGGGGACCATTCTTCAAGGTTCTTCTTCTTCTGCTTTTCCCCATCTTACTAATCATAATGAAGGGGCAGGAAATCGGTCAAAGGTATCCCCAAGTCGGAATTCCAGCAAACACCAAGAAGTATCCATTCTTAACACAAGGAAACCGCCGGAGTGGGGGATTGCCCTCCTCACTGACCCCCAAGAGGGTGGCTCTGTCGCTAAGCAGGCCGGCAGAAAGGACACCAAATGCCTAAACAAGACAAAAACCTACTAGATGCTTAACACAAACTTTCCGGTCTTCCCTAACGCACACGGGGATCGGCCCTACGCACCGGGGACGAAGCGTAGAGGTCACTTTAGCTTGTTGTACCGGAGTGGTTCATCGTCAAAAGAAGAACAATGGGTTGTAGCATTTCCTATAAATTGAGATAGGGGCTTTCTCGTCTAAAGACAGGGGTGAGCTTTTTCACTATACAATGACCACTACGAACGAAGGACCAACGACGATGAAGGAGGAGAAGGAGTAGGAGTAGGAGCTAGCCTGCCTTTTTTTTATAAGAGTAGGGGCGGAATCGAAGCGAAGAAATTCTGAGTTCATGCCACGACGATCTATATGGAAGGGCAGTTTTGTTGATGCATTCCTGTTGAGAATGAAGAAGAAGAGAGATCCTCTTTTGAACAGGAAAATTTGGTCACGTAGATCTTCGATTTTGCCGGAATTCGTTGATAGCTCCGTACGAATTTACAATGGAAAAACTTCTGTTCGTTGTAAGATCACTGAAGGAAGGGTTGGTCATAAATTTGGAGAGTTTGCTTCGACACGGAAACGAAGACTTTCGAGAACAAATATTGGACCGGGAAAAAAAGGGGGATAAAGTCAAGTCTAAGCGCATATGGCACGAAAAGGAAATCCTATTTCGCATTTCATATTCACTCTTTTTTATTCTCAAATCAAAAGTTTCTAGTAAAATGAGATATCTGATTCTATCTGAATCAGACGAGCCGCCTCTAGCATTTCCATTTCGCGATTCAGATTCAGAGCGCGAATCCTTACATTCCTAAGAATCCGAAGAGGGGATCTCTCTCGATCTCGAATTGAGACTCGCCCCCCCTGGGGGAGGCTCGGGGGAACCTGTCCCCCGATCTCTTTCGGAAAACAAGGCGGCTCATCCCGCTCAACCGCTTACCGCTCGAGAGCGCGAGAGTGCTTCTTGCTCGAATTCTCAGGCTAGGGCCCGTCTGCTGCGGTATTACACCAACTACCACTTCTGGTTCCGGGTCTGCAACCTTCAATTTGCGCAAACCAGATTTGGCTTTACAAAGAGCATGCGTCAAAAGATGCAAACGAAATTCTTCAAATAGCGGAGAAAACCATTTCTCTCAAAAAAAAATTCTCCAAAAAAGGGGCATTTCGATTTTTCGTTAGTTAAGAGAGATGGAGATGAATACTCCATTTAATCTCTCACTCATTTCTTATCTGAGAAAAAAGAAAGAAAAAAGATAGCAAGTTCTATGCACAAGTTTTTTTAGTGCTTTCTAATTCACAAGAATAGAAGCCTTTCTTTTTTGCATATTTCTGCAACAGGATAAAGGAAACCGATTGAGAAACTTG